TAATCCCGTTTTTATTCAATTTCGAATGGACCTCTGGGTACAAATCGCGAGAACGTATATTCTTCCTCAAATATGCTATTGAGAGAAAAAGGATTAAACCTTTTTTAAGAAATAAAGTTTTTGGGGACCGGAATATGAAAAAACCGAAGGACCCCTTAACTATTTAAGTTATTAATCGAACGAATCACACTTTTACCACTAAACTATACCCGCTTCATATTCATTATTATATATGAATGGACCTTTTGTCGAACAAAAGAATGAGAGACAATTAAGCTAGCATCAGACTCATGAAAATTCTAGCGTTGACACTTCGTCTCACTGGGGGTACTTGAAAAAATAGGCGAAGAATAGAAAGCAACTTATTTAATTTAAATAGCAAAATCATACATAACATAATATAATAAAGTGAAAAGTTATACTTTATCGTTTGCTGGAAGTCATTACTGACACTCCCGAATCGAAGGAATTATTGAAGCTGAACCATAAAAATGACGAATTCTGCATTTCTTTTTTCGTTTTCAACTTCCCTTTTAACTGCCGGATTTTATGAATTTAAGTTCGGATTTATTGGATCTCAAATTTTTAAATAAAGCTTGTCCCTTGAACAAGTAAATGAGTTATGTTATATATGTTATAACATATGTGTGTTTCCTTTTTGATATTATTTAATATCAATATATGTATGTGTCCTTTTCCACTTAAGTAACTAAGTAAATTGAGAAAAAAAATACTAATAACAAAAATATTTTAAAACTTAAAATATTGAAAATGTGAAAAAATATTCATATTCTATAGTTCTTATAGTCTTAATAATACTAAGAAATGACGCTTCTATCATAGGAATGGAGATGGAAACTGTCTTTGCTGTTGCTTCAATAACAAGTATTTTTGATTTGATATCAAATCAAAAATAATTAAATTGTTTGATCTATGAAATGATTCATCAGAACAAAAGAAGTAATGTAATGGCCCGGCCAGTACTTAACCAGGCCGGGGGGATGAACCTTTCTTACAAAATCCAAGAAGTGAAGTTGAAGTAAGGTATTCTTTCTATATCTATTCTATTGGGGATAAGGCATCCGTTTCAAATCATTATCTAAATTAAATTACTGATCAAATTCGTAGATAAACCTTATCCATTTTTAATTTGAATATATTAAATATTTTAATATAATATATTAAATTTAAATATAAAATATTATATTAAAATATTATATAATAATAATATATTATGATATGAGCACTTCTTTCTATATTCAGATAGGAATACACTAGACTCAGTTGCAAAAAAATTGTTTTTTCATCATGCCGGGAAAAGATTTTCCATGAAAACGGTTTTTTTTTCAATCTTTTTTACTTCACGTGTCGCGTCGCATAAAAAAATTTTCAATTTTGAATTGGGAGAGATGGCTGAGTGGACTAAAGCGGCAGATTGCTAATCCGTTGTACGAGTTATTTGTACCGAGGGTTCGAATCCCTCTCTCTCCGCTCTCTCTGATCATTTCAGACTTTCAAATTTGAAAAAATTTCGATCCCTTGATTTTTTCATCATAGGTAAATGTATAGAATACATAAAAATAAAATAAAGAAAAACTCAAAATCTTTTTTTTTTATTCCTCACGTCCAGGATTACGGCCCGGATCGTTAGATAAGAATCCGAAGATGAACAGAGAAACAAAAAATATCACTACTGTGTAAACGAAGAGTTTGAGAGTAAGCATTACACAATCTCCAAGATTTTTTTTTTTTTTTTTGAAAAAGGAAATAGATTGCCCATTTTTTATCACATACACTATTTTGACATAACGCCCCCAAAAATGAAGTCTTTTCTTGAAAAAAAAAAAGAATTTTCACGAATTTATTTGGAATACAAGAAAAGAAAGATTCTGATTCCTTCATTACCAAAAATTTTTGGCCATATCCATTGTTGGGTATTGTGGGGTCCTTAGAAAGTCCTTGTTTACTGGAAGGTCAGAACGAGGAAATAAGTTGATCAAAATTTATCACCGCGGTCATTCAATTCAATATACAAGAATTTCCCTTTTTGAATCGAGGGTTCATAATGTAAAACTTATCTGATCTTATCAATTTTTAGAATTTTTTTGGATAAATCATAAATTTTGCAGAGTAGTAAAGATTTTATCGAAAACTTACAGCGGCTTGCCAAACAAAGGCTAAGAGAAAAAATAGTATAGGTATGACAGGCATAACATCCACGATGGGATTGAAAAAGGCATAAGCCTCGGGCAGTTTGGCGAAGAAAAAACTACTCGAATAAAGGGTAGAATTAAGACAGATACAGATTAAACTAAAGATATTAAGCATAACAAACATTTCATTCTTGTAGATTAGAAAATTTGATTTTGGTTGAGTTTTTTTTTATGAGGGAAAAAATGAAAAGGCAGGTCAAAAAATCCTTCCTTTTTTTCGAACTCCCCCAAATCCAAAATCTTTCCTTTCATTCTCAAATGAGAATACAAGGAATTATAGTTTCATACAATATCTTAATTGAATTTTATGTAATGATCAATAATTTTTTTATTCTATATTTACATGTGTTGAATCCTAGCAACAATGTATTTCATATGTATTTGGGTTGGGATTGACGAATGACCAATGCCAATATTAGTCTTTATTAGTGTCGAATATAAACCTAAATGGGGCGTGGCCAAGCGGTAAGGCTGCGGGTTTTGGTCCCGTCACTCGGAGGTTCGAATCCTTCCGTCCCAGATCGTCTTCATCGGAAACGAAAGATTCTTCTCTTTAACAACTTTTTGGATATAATGTGATCCAACCCTCTGTTCTGAATTCTAGGAATAATTCTACGAATTATATCTTTTCTTTCGTTTGGTTTCTCACAAACGCGATCGAGTGCTTAGTTACTTATGGAAGCCTTGTGTTCCATATCCGTGAAATGGGAATTCTAACATGATGCATTCTGAATCGAAATGGAAAAGGGCCCTTTTTCTATTCCATTCCCAAGGGGACCTAAAGAAAAATAAATAGTGTATCCCAATTCCACACTTTATTTTATGTGGAGACTAAAGATTACGTAGTTTTTGGTATTAATTTCATTTCATGGTTCGTCTTAAAACTTCTAAGAAAAAAAAAATAAGAAAAACGAATTGATCTGGATCCCATTTTTTTGAATTTTATCTTATTCAAATGAATATCAATGTAATGTAACGATTGGATGGATGAAAATTTATATATTCTATGGAATTGGCGGAAAGATTTTGGAACCTGAAGTAAAACAAAATCTGTCTGTATACTGTATAATATAATAATATAAAAATAATATAACAAGATAATAATAAAAAAAAAAAAAAAAATAAATTCCTATATTATATAATTATATATATATTATAATATATATATATATATTATTGTATTGTTCAGTAACAGTGGTCCTTTGGTTAAGTCAATAAGGGTCTGTGATTCTTTAAATATCCATGATTACCTCCGGTAAGAATTGTTCGTTGTATATGATGGATACGAAAAGATTAGATTCTTCTTATTCTTGATTCTGATTTTCTCTTTCAGATGAAAGAAAGAATTGAAAGAAAAAATAACGACTTTAATCTTACCTTACACGAGACCCTTTCTATTCCATACTCATGAAAACAAAAAAGGATTTTCATCTTCATTTTTATGAACCCTTGGTACTCGAAGAAGTGTGAAAAATCTATATTATAGAGAAACTTCTGGCCTTTTCGAGTCATTGAAATAGTTTATATTTGGTTAATAACTGATTTAGTTTCGGAATTTCCAATCCATCCGGGATTAGATTGGAAATCTATTTCTATTAAAGGCTGTTCTTTTGAAGTTTAGAATTTTTTTGTTCGAGAAAAATGGGATCTTTTTCATGATTCACCATCCCGAACAATCTGTTGAAGATGTAAATAAGACTTAAGTAAATTCGTTTATTCGTCTTTTTGAGAAATATGTTTCATTCATATGATAGAATATGGGGCGAAATAACTTAAATCCTTTCTAAGACTTTTCCGGATAACTATTTATCTATCCATAGATACATAAAAGGTATTTATATACCGTTGAGCCAATGACTATTCATGATTCCATCTTGAATCAATTCCATACCGGTTCGAAATTTAATTAGAGGAATGTTATGGTAAAACTTCGTTTGAAACGATGTGGTAGAAAGCAACGCGCGACTTGAAGGACATGATTCGTTGTGGATTCTTACATCCACCATTTTCTATAGGAATGAAGATGCTCTTGAATCGACATAGTTTGTTCTGTTCTTGCTAGGAACCTAATTTGTGTTGGGTTGGTAAATAGGAATAGTACACGATGGAGCTCGAGCAAAAAGTATTGATTCATTTATCGGGAGGAAGAATCTAGGGTTAGTAACAATAAATAAGTTAGACCAACTTTGTAAGTATATCTTCAATATAGAAATCGAAGGGTTAAAATCCGAACAAGTTTGAAATGAAAAATGAAATAAAAAAAAAGTCAAACAAATTTGTTGGAATTAGGAAAACTTTTTCGATTCAAATTAAAAGTGTATTATATTACAAGGGAATCAATCATTCGTATTATCTTTCTATAGAAAGAAATAACAAAAAACAAAAGGTATGTTGCTGCCATTTTGAAAAGGAATAAGGATCACCGAAGTAATGTCTAAACCCAATGATTTTACAAAGCAAAGAGAAAGGATTCCGGAACAAGGAAACACTATTTTCAATTGTCTCAATAATTTTACTAGAATGAGGAGTAAAAATAGATTCGAGACGAGACAAACAAAAAAGGTTAGAGACGACTCAAGAAATGTCTAAGGATTTACTTTAACCTTCGAACTTTTTCCGAATTACCCAACTTGAGTTATGAGTATGAATGATATTTCTTTTTTTTTCTGTAAGTAAGAACAAAAAACGACTAAAATCATAGTCCATGATTTTATGGATCTATTTGCTATTATATACAGAAATATTCGAATTTAAATCGTTTTTTCTCGAGCCGTATGAGGAGAAAACCTCCTATACGTTTCTAGGGGGGGGGTATTATTTATCTACATCTATCCCAATGAGCGATCTATCGAATCGTTGCAATTGATGTTCGATCCCGAAGAGAAGGAAGAGATCTTCGAAAAGTAGGTTTTTACGATCCGATACGGAATCAAACTTATTTAAATGTTCCCGCTATTCGTTATTTCCTTGAAAAAGGTGCTCAACCTACAGGAACTGTTCATGATATTTTAAGGAAGGCAGAATTATTTAAAGAAAGAGCTTTGTAAAGAGTAAAGAAATAAACAACAAAAAAAAGAAAGGTAACTAGTATCTATTTTGGGTAATTATTTACCCAAAATTTGCTTTTTTCTTGTTCTATTCATACTTTTTTATTTATTTTTATTGTTGTTGTGGAAATCCACCAACAAACAAAGGACGAACCTTGCTTATTGTACCTCTATTGATTGAATAAACCCTACATTTTTCTGTACCTTTTTTTTTCATCTAAATTTCTTATTTATGTTGTGCCAATCCAACACAAATCCTTATTTGATTTACTTACTAATTAATGGAATTTGTTCTCTCAACATTCCACTCATATTGACAATGGTGTATCGAACAAATATAATTAATTAGTAGATAAATGGATCCATTTATTCCGACCCCTGTTGGTTTTTCCTTTACTTCAGTCAAATGATGGGTTTGCTGGATTTACTGTTATACAATACAAAATGTATTTTCTTAACGAAAATCCAAAATTTTTAGAAAACGGGTGGTCTGTATAAATTTTGATATTTCTATTGGAAATCCGTTGTTTTTTAATCCGATCCGCTCATTTTGTTATTTTGGTGTTTCTAATTGATCCTCAAATTTTTCCTTTATATTTCTTGTTAGTTCAATGGTTTGACGTAGTTGTACAGTGCAATGCAATTCAATTGATTTTTTTTATTTCGATCGTATCTACATATCATATTTGTCTGGGTTGCTAACTCAACGGTAGAGTATTCGGCTTTTAAGTGCGACTATGATCTTTTACACATTTGGATGAAGCAACGAATTCGTCCAGACTATTGGTAGAGTCTATAAGACCGCGACTGATCCTGAAAGGTAATGGATGGAAAAAACAGCATGTCGTAATAATAAGAAGAAAATGGAATTTCTTCTTATATTCTTATTATTTTTAGTAGAATTTTGAGTTGATTCCCACCAGATTATTCCCATTTTTATTTTGGAGGAAGACAAAAGAAATTCACATTTACAGTTGGGTCTAGTGAATAAATGGATAGAGCCCCACGGCTCCAATTCTGGTAAAAAAAAGCAACGAGCTTCTATTCTTATCTTAATTTGAATAATTACCCGATCTAATTAGACGTTAAAAAAAAATTAGTGCCTGATGCGGGGAAGGGTTCTCCTGTGAGTGGTCCTTTGATTCTTTTTTTTTTGTTTTTTTAAAAATCCTAACTATTCTCTATTATGGATTGGAAACGAATGTGTAGAAGAAACAGTATACTGACAAAAAGAATTTTTTCCAAAGTCAAAAGAGCGATCGGGTTGCAAAAATAAAAGATTTTGGAACCTCTGGGAATTATAACGAAGATAAACCCATTGGATAGAAGAGGGGAGGAAAAATATCTGTTGATTGGACTACCTGTTTCCGGGGTATATATTTTTTTCCATACATAATACATACTCTGTTCTGACCATATTGCACTATGTATAATTTGATAACCAAGAAATGCCTACTGTTTCTGGTTAAAGTAGAAATGTAAGTCAATGGAAGAATTACAAGGATATTTAGAAAAGGATAAATCTCGGCAACAACACTTCCTATATCCGCTACTCTTTCAGGAGTATATTTATGCACTTGCTCATGATCATGGTTTAAATGGTTCGATTTTTTACGAACCTGTCGAAGTTTTTGGTTATGACAATAAATCTAGTTTAGCACTTGTAAAACGCCTAATTACTCGAATCTATCAACAGAATTATTTGATTTCTTCGGTTAATGATTCTAACCAAAAGAGGCTCGTTGGGCATAACAATTTTTTTTATTCTCATTTTTATTCTCAAATGATATCAGAAAGTTTTGCAATTATTGTAGAAATTCCGTTCTCGCTGCTATTAGTATCTTTTTTCGGAGAAAAAAAAGAAATACCAAAATATCATAATTTACGATCAATTCATTCCATTTTTCCCTTTTTAGAGGACAAATTATCGCATTTAAATTATGTCTCAGATATACTAATACCTCATCCCATCCATATGGAAATCTTGGTTCAAATTCTTCAATGCTGGATTCAAGATGTTCCTTTTTTGCATTCATTGCGATTCTTTCTTCACGAATATCATAATTGGAATAGTCTTCTCATTACTCATAAAAAATCTATTTGTGTTTTTTCAAAAGAAAATAAAAGACTATTTAGGTTCCTATACAATTCTTATATATTTGAATGTGAATTTTTATTCGTTTTTTTTCGTAAACAATCTTCTTATTTACGATTAACATCTTCTGGAACTTTTCTTGAGC